AATAAGACGCCTGACGAAAGGATTATCTTGATAGGATAAATAATGTAGAGTATTCTACTCTTATTATACATTACAGAGTCAAACTGTTCTAAGAACATCAAAAATTCTTGTGCATCATACACTAAAGTATAAAAAAGATAAGCTAATCAAGCTAATAGGCTCATACCCTTTTTATGGAAGTAATAATCTTCCTCTTTTTAATTCTAATTAACCCTTCATTATCTATCTTTATAATTACTTTAATTTCTGGTACACTAATTTCATTGTCTTCCTCGTCCTGACTAGGAATATGAATAGGTTTAGAATTAAATTTAATATCCTTTATTCCTATTATTAATAAAAATAAGACTCCCTATGAAACAGAATCAGCTATGAAGTACTTTCTAGTGCAGGCCATAGCATCTGTATTATTTTTAATTGGTATTCTAATAAATGAAATAACCGACTTCTTAATAAGTTCAAACACTTCTTATCTAATTTCAAGAGCGTTATTAATAAAAATGGGTGCAGCACCACTTCATTTTTGATTTCCTGGAGTAATAGAAGGAATTGACTGAATAAATTGTTTTATATTAATAACTTGACAAAAAGTAGCCCCATTCGTTTTAATTTCATACAAATTAATAAACAATATAATCATAATTGTAATTTTTATCTCAACATTCGTCGGAGCTGTTGGAGGATTAAATCAAAATTCTATTCGAAAAATTATGGCTTATTCCTCTATTAGACATTTAGGATGAATATTATCAGCTATAATAATCAGAAATAACTTATGATTAATTTATTTTTGTATTTATTCCTTACTTAATATATCAATGATTTATTTATTTTTTAATCAATCAATATTTTATTTATCTCAGACCTATCTTATAAAAACTAACCCTCTAATTAAATTTTCAATAATGATTAGAATACTGTCATTAGCAGGATTACCACCTTTCCTTGGATTTCTACCCAAATGAATAATAGTAATTCAAAGATTAATAATAGAACGGTCTTTTATTATAGTTTTATTTATAGTTATAACAACTTTAATAACTCTATATTTCTATATACGAGTAATATTTAGATCATTTTTGTTTATAAATCAAGAAATTAAATGAAAGACAACAAAACTGTCATCAGAACTAATTAGATTATCTATAATACTATCTATTATAGGGATTCCAATTACTACATGATTACTTTTATATTAAGACTTTATGTTAAATAAACAATTAACCTTCAAAGTTAAAAATGTAAGTATACTCTTGTAAGTCTTAGTAGATTTATATCTACAACTTTAGAATTGCAGTCTAAAATCATAATTTGAATATAAGACCGGTAAAAGAGGTATCCCTCCTATATAGATTTACAGTCTATCGCCTAAGTCTCGACCATCTTACCTAAATTATATTAAGGGTCAATAATATAATATTTAAGATATTGCGACGATGGTTATTTTCTACTAATCATAAGGATATTGGAACCCTATACCTAATTTTCGGAGCATGAGCAGGAATAGTAGGAACTGCATTAAGTGTATTAATTCGAATTGAATTGGGACAGCCGGGATCTTTAATTGGAGATGATCAAATTTATAACGTTATCGTTACTGCTCATGCTTTTGTAATAATTTTCTTTATGGTTATACCTATTATAATTGGAGGATTTGGAAACTGATTAGTACCATTAATACTGGGTGCTCCAGATATAGCATTCCCACGGCTAAATAATATAAGATTTTGATTACTACCACCATCTTTTACATTACTTCTTGCCAGAAGTATAGTTGAAAGAGGAGCTGGAACTGGATGAACGGTTTATCCTCCATTAGCAGGGGCAATTGCCCATGCTGGTGCTTCAGTAGATTTAACAATTTTCTCTTTACACCTAGCAGGTGTCTCATCTATTTTAGGAGCTATTAATTTTATTACTACTGTAATCAATATAAAATCTCCTGGCATAAAATTAGATCAAATACCATTATTTGTATGAGCAGTAGTAATTACTGCTGTATTACTTTTATTATCTTTACCAGTACTAGCAGGGGCCATTACTATGTTATTAACAGATCGAAATATTAATACATCATTTTTTGATCCTGCAGGGGGAGGAGACCCTATTTTATATCAACACCTCTTTTGATTCTTTGGTCATCCGGAAGTTTATATTCTAATTCTACCAGGATTTGGTATAATCTCACACATTATTGCACAAGAGAGAGGAAAGAAGGAAACATTTGGTGTCCTAGGAATAATTTATGCTATAGTAGCAATTGGTATTTTAGGATTTGTTGTATGAGCACATCATATATTTACAGTTGGAATAGATGTAGACACACGAGCATATTTTACATCCGCAACTATAGTTATTGCTGTACCAACAGGAATTAAAATTTTCAGATGATTAGCTACACTACATGGAACTCAATTCACGTATAGTCCTTCCTTATTATGAGCATTAGGATTTGTATTTCTATTTACCATTGGGGGTTTAACAGGAGTAGTTCTGGCTAATTCATCAATTGATATTGCACTACATGATACATACTACGTTGTAGCTCATTTCCATTATGTACTATCAATAGGAGCTGTATTTGCAATTATAGGAGGATTAGTTCAATGATTTTCTCTATTCACTGGAGTAACAATAAATAATCACTTCCTTAAAATTCAGTTTCTAGTTATATTTGTCGGTGTAAATTTAACATTTTTCCCTCAACACTTTTTAGGTTTAAGAGGGATACCACGACGATATTCAGACTATCCTGATGCATATACAGCATGAAATATTGTATCTTCAATAGGAAGTACAATTTCCTTGATTGGTGTAATAATACTAATTTACATTATATGAGAAGCTCTTATTTCACAACGACAAGTTATAAGAACATTAAATGTTAATACTTCAATTGAATGATATCAAAAACTTCCTCCTATAGAACATAGTTACGCTGAACTGCCTATTTTATTAAAGTTTTAATGTGGCAGAAAAGTGCCATGGATTTAAGCTCCATTTATAAAGGGCTATCCTTTCATTAAAAATGGCAACATGGGCCCAACTAAACTTTCAAGATGCAGCCTCCCCAATAATAGAACAACTACATTATTTCCATGATCACACTATAATAGTTTTAGTTATTATTACTGTAATAGTGGCATATATTATAGGAACAATATTCTTTAATTCAAATGTTAATCGAAATTTACTTGATGGCCAAAAAATTGAAACTGCATGAACAGTTTTACCAGTATTTGTCCTAGTAATTATTGCTATACCTTCATTACGTTTATTATACTTATTAGATGAAGTCAGTGAACCTTCAATTACTCTAAAAACTGTAGGTCATCAATGATATTGAAGTTATGAATACTCAGATTTTAAACACATTGAATTTGATTCCTATATAATTCCTTATAATGATATAAGAGAAATAGGATTTCGACTACTAGAAGTAGATAACCGAACTACTTTACCTATACAAACTCAAGTACGTATTCTCATTACTGCAGCAGATGTTTTACACTCATGAACTATCCCCGCATTAGGGGTTAAGGTAGATGCTACTCCTGGGCGATTAAATCAAACAAGTTTCTTTATTAATCGCCCAGGAGTATTTTTTGGCCAATGTTCAGAAATTTGTGGGGCTAATCATAGTTTTATACCTATCATAATTGAAAGAGTTAATATTAAATCTTTTATTAATTGAATTCAAAAGATAAGTGAAGCATCATTGGATGGCTGAAAGTAAGTATTGGTCTCTTAAACCAACTAATAGTAAGGTAACGATATACTTCCAATGAAGAAATTAGTTAAATTATAACATTAGACTGTCAAACTAAAATTACTAAAAGATTAGTATTTCTTAATTCCACAAATAGCACCCATAAGATGAGTTACTTTATTTCTATTTTTTTCGTTTATATTATTAATAATCAATATAATAAATTATTATTCATTTACACCAAAATTCAAGTTATCCGATAGCAAAAAAACTATCACTAAAAAAATTAATAATTGAATATGATAACAAATTTATTCTCCGTATTTGATCCCTCTACTTCCATATTTAATTTATCAATTAATTGAATATCAACAACAATTGGTTTAATGTTAATACCAACAATATTTTGATTAATTCCTACTCGGATATCTTCAATTTGAAATAATATTACTAAAACTCTTCATAATGAATTTAAAACCTTACTAGGAGTAAATGCTTTAAATGGGACTACATTCATTTTTATTTCAGTATTCTCCTTAATTCTATTTAACAATTTTATAGGATTATTTCCATATATCTTTACTAGTTCAAGTCACCTTGCATTTACCTTAACTCTGTCACTACCTTTATGAATCAGATTTATAGTTTATGGGTGAATTAATCATACTCAACATATATTTGCACATTTAGTTCCTCAAGGAACACCAGGAGTGCTAATACCTTTTATAGTTTGCATTGAAACAATCAGAAATTTAATCCGACCAGGAACATTAGCAGTACGGTTGGCTGCTAATATAATTGCTGGTCATCTGTTAATAACTTTATTAGGTAGAACAGGAACCTCGATTTCATACTCAATCTTAACACTATTAATTATTACACAAATTGCATTACTTATATTAGAATCAGCAGTATCAATTATTCAATCCTATGTATTTGCAGTACTTAGAACACTATACTCTAGAGAAGTAAACTAATGTCAAATCACAATAATCACCCATATCACCTAGTTGATCAAAGTCCATGGCCACTAACAGGGGCAATTGGAGCTATAATAATAACAACAGGAATAGTTAAATGATTTCACACATTTAATAATGACTTACTAATAATTAGAATAAGAGTACTGGTTTTAACTATAATTCAATGATGACGGGACGTTACACGTGAAGGCACATATCAAGGTCTACATACGTATCCAGTAGTAATTGGACTACGATGAGGAATAATTTTATTCATTACATCAGAAGTGCTATTTTTTGCATCATTCTTTTGAGCTTACTTTCATAGTAGATTATCGCCAACAGTAGAAATTGGTAGCATATGACCTCCAAAGGGGATTTCCCCATTTGATCCTATATCAATTCCAATACTAAATACTTCTATTCTATTAGCTTCAGGAGTTACAGTAACATGAGCACATCATGGGCTTATACAAGGTAATTATTCACAAACCACCCAGGGATTATTCTTCACTGTTCTACTAGGAATTTACTTTACAATATTACAAGCATATGAATATATTGAGGCACCATTTACTATTGCCGATTCAGTTTATGGTTCAACATTTTTTATGGCAACAGGATTCCATGGAATTCACGTTATTATTGGGACTTTATTCTTATCAGCCTGTTTAATTCGACATACTCTACAACATTTTTCTGCATCCCACCATTTTGGCTTTGAAGCAGCAGCATGATATTGACACTTTGTTGATGTAGTATGACTGTTCTTATATATTTCAATTTATTGATGAGGTAGATACTTATTTAATATAAAAGTATATTTGACTTCCAATCAAAAAGTCTGAAAATTTCAGAATAAGTAATTAACATTATAATAATCATTAGAATTATTCTAATCCTAATTACTACATTCATCATGATACTAGCATCACTAATTTCAAAAAAGAGTATTGTTGATCGAGAAAAAGCGTCCCCTTTTGAATGTGGGTTTGACCCATTTAATAAATCACGAATCCCCTTTTCCCTACGATTCTTTCTAATTGCAGTAATTTTCTTAATTTTTGATGTAGAAATTGCAATTTTATTACCAATAATCGAAAGATTATATAGATCAAGACTGATATCATGAACAATTGTTTCAACTGTTTTTATTGTAATCTTATTAGTAGGACTTTATCATGAATGAAACCAAGGAGCCCTAGAATGATCAAATTAGGATAATAGTTAATTATAATATTTGATTTGCATTCAAAAGGTGTTGAATATTCAACTTATCTTAAATAAGAAGCGAATACTTGCAATCAGTTTCGACCTGATCATCTTGATGTTAAATCATCCTTATTTAAATTAGTTGAAGCCAAAAAGAGGCATATCACTGTTAATGATATAATTGAATATATAATTCCAACTAAAAGAGTATGTAGATCAAAATGAAGCTGCTAACTTCTATTTTTAGCGGTTTAATTCCGTTTATACTCTTATTTATGTAGTTTATAAAAACATTACATTTTCAATGTAAAGATAAAATATAATTTTTCATAAATATTTAGAGATCTAAAGATCTTAATAACAGCTTCAATGTTAAGCTTTAATATAAGCTATCTAAATAATAAAACAATATAATAACAACTAATCAAATAAAAAATAATATTAGATAAACCTTAAAGAAATTATTTTGATAAGATTGATTAAACCCAGTTATACTCTTAAATATACTATAAGCACCTTGCGCACCAAAATATTCACATCACCCCTGATCAAAACTTTTTAAATAAAATCTACCCGAATTTAAAGGGTAAATATAAACTCCACGAGTTCTAATATAAGGTATAAATCATATTCTACCTAAGAAAGTAGACATAAAAATAAACTTTAAAGATAACAAGATTGAAGAATAATGTCTCATAGAAATTTGATATCCTATTAAAGCACCTAATACTCTTACAATTAAAACAAGCACCTTAAAAAAAAAGGGTAAACACACCATTCTAGGAGAACAAAATAATACTCAACTCAAAAATCTTCCCCCAATTACTGCTATGAAAACTATAGCAAATATTCCCTTTAACATAAATCATCCTTCATCAGAAATCCCATTACAAACATTATAATTAAAAGAGCCACACATAACATAATAAATTAAACGAAAAGTGTAACATGCAGTTAACCCCGTAGAAAAAAAATAAAAAACAAAACTAATTAAATTTAAATTAGATAATAAAGACATCTCTAAAATTAAATCCTTGGAATAAAAACCAGACAAAAAAGGAAATCCACATAAAGAAAGATTAGATACTATAAAACACGCAGAAGTTAAAGGAAAGAATGAAATCAGCCCCCCTATGTAACGAATATCTTGACAATCACCTAAGTTGTGGATAATTACTCCAGCACACATAAATAATAAAGCTTTAAATAATGCATGAGTCAATAAGTGAAAGAATGCTAATTCAGGATATCCTATAGATAAAATTCTCATTATTAATCCTAACTGTCTCAAAGTAGATAATGCAATAATTTTTTTTAGATCAAATTCATAATTAGCCCCAATACCAGATATAAATATTGTTATCCCTCCAATTAAAAGCAAATATTTGCCCAGCCCTCTACCCACTACTAATTCATTAAACCGAATCATTAAATAAACTCCTGCTGTAACAAGTGTTGATGAGTGAACTAAAGATGAAACTGGTGTAGGAGCTGCCATAGCTGCAGGTAATCAAGAAGAAAAAGGAATTTGGGCTCTTTTAGTTATTGCAGCAAATACTATTAATACAGAAATCATAATTCCTTCAAAATCATTAATTATATAATACAAATAAAAAATATAATTCCAACTCCCATAATTTAATATTCAAGCAATTCTTAATAGAAATGCCACGTCACCCAAACGATTAGATAATACAGTTAATATCCCAGCTCTATAAGACTTAAAATTTTGATAATAAATAACTAACAAATAAGAAACCAGCCCAAGACCGTCTCAACCAAGTAAAATTGAGATTATATTAGGGCTAATAATTAAAAATATCATAGAAAGCACAAATATCAATACCAACAAAATAAATCGAGAAATGTAAGGATCTCCCTCTATATAATTATTTCTGTAAAAAATTACTATACTAGAAATAAATAAAACAAACCCTATGAAAATCAGGGATATTCAATCCAATAATAATGTTATTACAACATTCATTGAGTTCAATGATACAACTTCTCATTCAATAAATAGAGTAAACTTTATTAAGCAAAAATAAAATCCAAGTAATAAATTAAGTAATGAAAATGAAAATAAAAAAAAGAAACTAATGTAACAAATATTAAAACGTCAATTAATGACCTAAAGTAAATACATACATCTTTGATATCACAAATCAAAATTTTAATTAAACTATTTAAGTAAACTATAATCAATTAAAAAATAAGTCTCTCTTTAAAATAATATAATTTAAAGGAAATCAATGCAAAAGTAAGAGAAGATATTCACGATAATATCCAGAATTACATCTATATAAAGAAGAAAATATTTTACCATGTTGAGTATAGCTATATATATATAAAGTATACCCTGCTCTAAAGAAAGATAAAAAAATAATTGAAATTATAGTAACTCATCTCCACCCCAAAATTCTATTTAATAAGCTAATCTCACCTAATAAATTTATACTAGGAGGAGCTGCTATATTACATGATCTTAATAAAAATCATCACAAACATATTCTTGGTATTAAATTAATTAAACCCTTATTAACAAAAAATCTTCGGCTACCAAGACGTTCATATGTAATATTGGCTAAACAAAATAAACCCGAAGAACAAAGGCCATGGGCTAATATTAATATATAAGAACCTCTTAAACCCCAATAACTTAAAGTTATTAATCCAGCAAGAACAATTCCTATATGAGCAACAGAAGAATAAGCAATTAACGACTTAAGATCGACTTGGAATATACAAATTAATCTTACAATAATTCCCCCTACCAAAGAAATTCCTACTCAAATAACATTAAATTTTATACCCAAGTATCTAATGAAAGAAAAAACCCGTAATAATCCATACCCTCCTAACTTTAAAAGAACTCCTGCTAAAATTATTGAACCAGAGATTGGAGCTTCAACGTGAGCCTTTGGTAACCATAAGTGAAAAATAAATATAGGTATCTTAACTAAAAAAGCGAGCAATAATGCTAAGTAGGTTCATCCTCCAAAAATATAGTATTGTGTATAACCATATAAAAATATATTTAAAGTATTAAATGTATAATAAACATTAAAAATACATAATAATAAAGGCAAAGAAGCAAATAAAGTATAAAATAATAAATAAATACCTGCCTGTACACGTTCTGGTTGATAACCTCAACCCAAGATCAGAAAGAATGTAGGAATTAAAGAACTTTCAAAAAACAAATAAAATATAAATATATTTATTCTTCTGAAAGAAAATAATAAAAACAATAACAAAAATAAAATATTTAATATAAAAAAAGATAAAAAATTACTATTCAAATAAATAGAAGAACTAGCAAGTAGTATTAAACAACAGATCCAAAATCTAAGAAAAATTAAACCATATCTTAATACATCATAACTAAAATAATAACTGATATTACAAAAAGAAAAAACTATGTAACCTTCAATTAAAAACAAAAAAGAAATAACAAACAATACAACAGTAAATATTCAATAATTAAGGAAAAAACAAAGAGGGATCATAAAAATAATAAAAAATAAGAATTTTAACATTGAAGTACATTAAAAGATCTAAAATAATCATTACCATGACTACGGATTATAGAAACTAAAATACCTAATCCTAAAGCACCTTCACAAACACCAAAAGTGAGAAAATATATTAAAAAATAAAGGTCAAAGTAAAATAAAAGGACACAAAAAACATAAAAAAATAATCTAAGAACAATAAACTCCAATCTTAATAGAGTTGAAAGCAAATGCTTACGTTTAGATACAAAAGATCAAAGACCACTTAAAACAAATAAATAAAATATATAATCATAAAATAATAGCATTAGTTTCAGTAGTTTATTTAAAACATTGGTCTTGTAAACCAAAACAGGGCTCATCCGCCCCTAAAACTCCCCCAGTAATCAGAGAAAAATGAAACCATTTATCTTTAATCTCCAAAATTAAAATTTTAATTAAACTATTCTCTGCATCAGTCAAATCTTTTCTGTAATGTTAATAACCATAAATAGCTTATTATTTTCATCAATAAGTCATCCTATAAATATAGGAATTACACTTTTAATGCAAACCTTATTGATATGTATTCTAACTGGTATAATGTCTTATTCTTCTTGATTCTCATACATCCTATTCCTAGTATTTTTAGGGGGTATATTAGTATTATTCATTTATATGACCAGAATTGCTTCAAATGAAATATTTAAAATAAATATATTTATAATATTATCCTCAGGTTTATTTATTATAGCTATTATAATATGCATAGTAATTATAGACCCTTTCTTTATAAATAATCCAATTACCGAAAACTTTTTAATTAATACGAAATCCTCAAGTATAGTTATATCTCCACTTTATAATACTCCAGGGTCTTATATTACTGTATTTATAGTTTTATATTTATTTCTAACTTTAATTGTAATTGTAGCAATTACTAAGTCTAACAAAGGCCCCTTACGACCAATAAACTAATGAATAAACCATTACGTATTCAACACCCACTCTTTAAAATTGCTAATAATGCATTAGTTGACCTTCCTACACCATCAAATATTTCTATTTGATGAAATTTTGGGTCACTTCTAGGATTATGTTTAATTATTCAAATTTTAACAGGGTTATTTCTAGCTATACATTATACAGCAAATATTGATACTGCATTTTATAGAGTTAATCATATTTGTCGCGATGTAAATTATGGGTGAATTCTTCGAACTCTCCATGCAAATGGAGCATCCTTCTTTTTCATCTGTATTTATTTACACATTGGACGAAACATTTATTATGGGTCATATAACTATATTCATACCTGAAGTGTAGGAGTTGTAATTCTATTTTTAGTTATAGCAACTGCATTTATAGGGTATGTTTTACCATGAGGGCAAATATCTTTTTGAGGGGCTACTGTAATTACCAATTTATTATCCGCAATCCCATACTTAGGAACAAATTTAGTTCAGTGAGTTTGAGGAGGGTTTGCAGTAGATAATGCTACATTAACACGATTTTTTACATTCCACTTTGTTTTACCTTTTATTGTAGCAGCCGCTACTATAGTTCATTTATTATTCCTACACCAAACAGGTTCTAATAACCCAATTGGAGTTAATAGAGATAGAGATAAGATCCCATTCCACCCTTATTTCTCATGAAAGGACATTGTAGGATTCTTAGTAATAATTATAATGTTGGTAATATTATCTTTAATTAACCCATACTTACTAGGTGATCCTGATAATTTTATCCCAGCAAATCCTTTAGTTACACCAGTCCATATTCAACCAGAATGGTATTTCTTATTTGCTTACGCCATTTTACGATCAATTCCTAATAAATTAGGAGGAGTAATTGCCTTAGTAATATCTATTGCTATTTTATTTATTATACCGTTAATAAAAAGAAAGTTTCGAGGTTTACAATTTTATCCTATTAATCAAATTCTATTTTGAATGATAGTATCAATTGTAATTCTATTAACTTGAATTGGTGCTCGTCCAGTAGAAGATCCTTACATTATTACAGGGCAAATTCTTACGGTACTTTATTTTTCTTTTTATATTATTCATCCTGCAGTCATAAAAATATGAGATAAAATTCTAACATAACAACTAATAAGCTTTTAGAAGCAAGTATTTTGAAAGTACAAGAAAAGGAATAAATTCCTTATTAGTTTTACTAAATTTTGTACACTAAACTAATAAGGAAATAATTAGAATTTTTAAGCCTGAAAAAAAAATTAAATAATTTAAAGAGACTGGTAAAAATCTTTTCCATGCTAAATACATCAGTTTATCATAACGGTATCGAGGTAAAGTACCACGAACTCAAATAAATATAAAAGAGACCAATACTAACTTTAAAATAAATATAAAAGAATAAAAGTCACCTCCTATAAATAAAATAACAAATAATATACTTATAAAAAGAATTCTTGCATACTCCGCTATAAAAATTAATGCAAACCCTCCTCTTCTATATTCAATATTAAATCCTGATACTAACTCTGATTCCCCTTCAGCGAAATCAAAAGGAGTTCGATTAGTTTCAGCTAATATCGATGCAAATCAAGAAATCATTAATGGAAAGGTAATAAATAAAAATCACAGCATACTTTGGTATATTTCAAAACAATATAAACTATACCCATTTGATAAGAAAATAAAAGAAATTAAGATTAAAGCTAATCTTACTTCATAAGAGATAGTTTGGGCAACAGCGCGTAACCCACCTAACAAAGCATAAATTGAATTTGAAGATCACCCAGCGATTATAACAGTATAAACTCCTACACTAGTACAACAAAGAAAAAATAATAATCCTAAATTAAAATTTAATAATCCAAAATAAAAAGGTATAATAGATCAAATTAATAAGGAAATGAATAGTCTAAAAATAGGTGAAAAGTAATAAGGTAAATAATTAGATACTATAGGAAAGGTTTGTTCCTTAGTAAATAACTTAATTGCATCAGAAAAAGGCTGCACTACCCCACAATAACCAACTTTATTAGGGCCCTTACGAATTTGAATATATCCTAAAACCTTACGTTCTAACAAAGTTAAAAATGCAACTCCTACTAAAACACAAATAAATATAATTAAAGACTCAAAAAACAATAAGACCTTATCATTAAACTGCAAGTACTATCTGTAAGAACTTCCTACATTTATGAATTCTAAATTCATGGCACTTTTCTGCCAAAATAGTTAATATTATTCAGGAAATAAAAATTATTTTACATCTCTGGTCCTTTCGTACTAAAAGATGAACAAAATTGGAGATAGAAACCGACCTGGCTTAAACCGGTCTGAACTCAGATCATGTAAGAATTTAAAGGTCGAACAGACCTATATATTAAGCGGCTGCACCTAATTATTATCTTAATCCAACATCGAGGTCGCAAGCCCCCTTGTAAATATGAACTCTGGAAGGGGATTACGCTGTTATCCCTAAGGTAACTTAGTCTAATAATCACTAAAAGTGGATCTAATTTTCATAAATTAATGGTTAATTAATAAAAAAGTTAGTTTTATATTTTTGTCACCCCAACAAAATACAGCTTTCATAAAATGTATTAATATGTTACAAATTTAATAAACCATATAAAGATCTATAGGGTCTTCTCGTCTTCCAATTAAATTTTAGCTTTTTAACTAAAAAATTAAATTTTAATACAAATAAAATGAGACAGTCAGTTCCTCGTTAAACCTTTCATTCCAGCCCTCTATTAAAAGACTAATGATTATGCTACCTTTGCACGGTCAATATACCGCGGCCGTTAAATTAATCACTGGGCAGGCCAGACCTTAAATTAAATTCAAAAGGACATGTTTTTGTTAAACAGGCGAGAACTATATTTGCCGAGTTCCTTATTTTATCATAAGTTTAATAAATTAATAAACCAATTATTATACTAATTTAATCATTATTCCTAATAATGAAAAATTGATTATTAAATTTTAATAGAATACTAAAATTATAAAAAATCAATTAAATAAAAAATGAATTATAACACACTCATAAATGATGGATAATTATAACCCTACATAAATTAATTTATATGAAATTTATAGAACAGTATAGAGCTTATCCCCTATAATATTTATTTCATTAAATAAATTTTACTGAATATAAAAATTAATTAATAAAACTAAATTAAATTTAATTCTTAAAAAACTAGATACCCTCACAAACGAATAAAGTTTCTTTACTAATTTGTATTAACAATAATTATGCAACATTAATTATAATAGCAAATTAGCTCTTGTGAAATCGAGACTAAAAAATAAATTTATAATATTTGATTAACCCTGATACAAAAGGTATTGCAAATTAAACATACTTTTTAATAATTAAATTTTAAAGTTATTTCATCTATTCCCTCACGGTACTATTTATCTATAACAAACAAAAATTTTTCTCTAATATACTAAAATAAAAGATGCTTCTCATATAAACAAAAGATTTTAAGTAAGAATATAGTTATCAAATTAAATTGAATTGCACAATTAAATTTTCAGTGTAAATGAAATGCTTTCTATCAAGCTCTAATTTGATACTTACTAGATACACCTTCCGGTACATCTACTATGTTACGACTTATCTTATTTTAAAATAAGAGCGACGGGCGATGTGTGCATATTTTAGAGCTAGAATCAGATTATTAAGAAAATAATATTACTTTTAAATCCACCTTCATACTAAATATAATTATAGTAATTCGTATAAATAAATTTATTGTAACCCATCTCTACTTTCCCATAAATTGCACCTTGACCTGACATTTCATATTTTGTATATAAAGAATATTAACTCTAAAAAGATACTCTTATGACGGAGGTATACAAAATGATTACAAGAAAAAGTGTTTTATCATCGTGGACTATCAATTACAGGACAGGTTCCTCTAAAAAGAGTAAAATACCGCCAAATTCTTTGGGTTTCAAGTACATAACTATTACTACCCAGGTTAATATTTACATTTAAAATAAAAGGGTATCTAATCCTTGTTTTTAAATTAAATTTCACAGCTTCAACATTATCCACTTATAATAAAATTAAAATTTCACCTAAAAATTTTAAGTTTGGAAGTAATAAAAATTTAACTGTTAACCAAAAATATTTATGTCTTCCTTACGTATAACCGCGGTGGCTGGCACGATTTTAACCGGAATTATATAAATTACTATATCTAACTTTCGTTAATTAATAAGATCTACCACTACAAAAAAGTTATTAAAACCATTACATACAATAATTGATATGTGGTACAATTATAAAATAAATAAAATAGCAAGAATAAAACTTTAAACGAAAAAATAAATATTGTTATCAAATCCTATAATAATGACAAATAAGTTTTGATAAACAAAAATAGTATAAAATTAACGAATTTTCCCCCTCCTTTTTTTTGACATTAAAGGAGGGGTCAAACAACTTTAATGTTTAATATAAAAAAAGAATAAAGTTAACGTCTATTCCAATAATGATAAAATTTAGTGTTTGAAAAATAATAGTAATATAAATCTAATATTAGTGCTATATTTAATTATATAATAAGTACTTATATATATATAAATATTTATTATATAATAAGTATTTATTATTTATATAAAAAATTTTTTTTTTTTTCTTAAAATTTATATTTAATTGAATACTAAGTTATTTCTATAATAATAAAAAGTCTTAATGTAAATATTAAGAAAATTGTTTTTTTTTAACACTTAAAA